CCGTGAAATATTCATTTGGCCGAGGACTTCCAAATACGTCGTAAGCTAAACCCGTACTGACGAATAACCAACCCGCAATGAATAAGGAAGGTATAGTAATGCTATGAATAACCCAGTATCGAATACTGGTAATAATATCAGCAAAAGAGCGTTCTCCAGTGCTTCCAGACATGCTGAGCTCCACAAATTTTTATACATTCAAAAAGGGAAATTGATTCCGTGAAAGATAGGATCAGTAAATAGAAAACTACTGTACTGATACTTGATCTTTGTGAGATCGTCTATTTTGTACCAAAAGTGTATTTCGAATATACCGAATCAGTATAGCTATCCTTCCTCTAGCATAGCAACGCAGCTTCGACCGATACTGAAATGCTACATAATCCCTTTTGTCTTTATCTATGGATAATAACTGAATGTTATTTAATAGATCAATACAGAATACTTCAACCTTTTCTAAGGTTTCTTAATATTGGCTTTGAAATGTTAATTAAAAATCTTCAAAAAATCAAATAACATTTTTTGTTTTGCTTCAAAAAAGCAAAACTGAAAGGTTAATTAAAAAAACTTAAGTTATAGCACAAATGTTGTAAATAAATTTAAACAGATCAATCTTAATAAAAGAAGAAAATAAAGATACAATCAAAAAATATGAATAAAAATTCAATGAATTTGAATAATTCATTCAAGATATTATCTAATTTTGATAACTCTTATTTGAATCCTGTCATTTCAAGGGATTACTTGTTTATGTTTAGAATAAAGAAAAAGTAAGTCAAATTACTATCCAATATTTTCAATAAATAGAATGGTGGATAATACTAAATGAAATTTAGAAACAAGAACATAATATAGTTGAAACTATGTTCTATATTATAATCAATCATTGTTGAATGTAGGTCAAACAGAAAGATTCTTTCTTGACCAAACGAAAATTTTCGAAAATGAGAAGAGGATCTCGTGTTTGAATAATGTGAAACAACATAATTTCTCATAACACAGTTCTTTGTTGCTATTGCTTTACTTAATTCACAAATTGTACAATGAATCTGTTGGTAACGGATAGATATCATATGAATCTATTAATTTTTCGAAATTAATAAATAAGTCACTCTATCCTTTTTTTATTTAATATTATTAGTATTATCGATAACGATCAATGAATTCTGTATTGAAACTTGAATTATTTATTCATTCTATTAAATGAAATGGTTCTGATTACCATCGTATTTGGAACTTAGGTTAAGTATCTTATCAATATATGATGTATCTAGTCAAACTATATCGAATTTAGCCTTTTCATGCTTATTATAACTAGTTATTTCAGTTTTTTACTGGCTGCTTTAACTATAACCTTAGTTCTATTTATTGGTTTAAGAAAGATACGACTTATTTGAAATGGATTGAATCAAAAATCCCAAAAAATCTTTCTTAGAGATCTCAGGTATTTTATGGCTCTTTCCGTCAAAATTATTAATTATTTTCTTGGTCATTAAGATTCATGGATAAATCAGATTAATATTTAGAGATAGATCTTAACTTCTCTTTTTTTTTCTTTTCAAACTGAACGAAATGATTGAAGTTTTTCTATTTGGAATTGTCTTAGGTCTAATTCCTATTACTTTAGCAGGATTATTTGTGACCGCATATTTACAATACAGACGTGGTGATCAATTGGATCTTTGATTAAATAACTTTTCTTTTTTCGTCGACCTTCTTCCTATAGGGAAGAGGTCAAATCTTACTTTGTTTTATTTGTGTAGAGATGAAATCACGCTCTGTAGGATTTGAACCTACGACATCGGGTTTTGGAGACCCGCGTTCTACCGAACTGAACTAAGAGCGCTTGTAAAAGAAAATAGATCTTTTTTTATTTCTATCCTAATAGATTTCCCATACATCGTAGTATTCATAAATTAACAACCTTATGCCTCTTAACTTCCCGTAGGAGAAGTAATAGGTAGGGATGACAGGATTTGAACCTGTGACATTTTGTACCCAAAACAAACGCGCTACCAAGCTGCGCTACATCCCTTTTCAAACTTGTTGTATAGTGTCATTGTACAAAATCCCTGTCTTTTTTTCCATATATATGATATATGGTCATTTTTTTCTCTATCTATATCAAGCTTTCTTGGCTTTTTTTCTTTCTGGTTTCATATAATAAAAGAATGCTATACATTTGAAACCCAATCTAACGTATAAATGAAGAATTCATGAACGTGAATGCTCAGAAAAACAGCTTCATTCTTTTGTCTTTTAGATGGGGCATTTCATCTATTGATTCATTGTACATATCTATATTTACATAGGAATTCAGTGTAAAAAAAAAACAAAAATAGAGCATCTGACCATACATGTATTCAAATAAAGTAAAGAAGGAGAATTTTCAATGCAAGATATCAAAAAATATCTTTCTGTGGCACCTGTAATAAGTACTCTATGGTTTGGTTCTTTAGCAGGTCTATTAATAGAAATAAATCGTTTATTTCCAGATGCTTTGTCATTTCCCTTTTTTTGATTTTACTTAATTAATATGCGAAAATAAAGAAAGGAATAGAATTCCAGGTGACCATATTTCACCTCCTTATCCTAAATCTTTAGGATAGTATAGAAGGGATATCTAAAAAAAACTTTATGAAAACTCATTTCAAATTCAGTGAATAGAAGTCCGGTAAGTCCATGCAATTGAAAAAATGGAATTCAAAATTCCAATAGATATTTAATCTAAAAAATCATATGATAAAAAAAAGATATAGAAATGAGTTATGAGGATTTGCAAAAAAACAATATAGTTAGAAAGAAATTGTACTACTTTCATTTTTATTCAATTTATTATTAATTGATCGAATTAATACAGTACTATAAAAGTAATACTTAAGTAAATATCCATATTTATTAAATAGAAAATTACAAGAAACTTTTCGAAAGAAATGTAAAAACTAATTAAGAATTTTTATTGATTTTTTCTTCTTCTTCGATTAAAAAACCGAAAATAGGAGAGTTAACTTAAAAACCATCAAAAAATAGAAAATATATAGGAGATTTATGGCTAAAAAGAAAGATATCAGAGTCAGAGTTTTTTTGGAATGTATTAGTTGTGTTCAAAAAAGTGGCAATAAAAAATTACCGGGTATTTCTAGATATATTACTCAAAAGAATCGTTTCAATACACCCAATTTATTAGAATTGCAAAAATTTTGTCGCTATTGTAATAAGCATACAATTCATAAGGAAATAAAGAAATAGATCAAAGCAAATAAACATCATTTATCTTTCTATCTTTCCAAATATTAAAAAGAATAAGAATCATTCATAATGAAATTATGAATGAAATAAGAAAATGATATATGAATCAAAACCTATTTTGGTTGGATCTTAAATGAATTAAGAAATCGAATTTTCAAGATAAGGAATAACCCATGGATAAATCTAAGCAACCCCTTTGTATTCGTAAACCCAAGCAACCTCTTCGTAAATTCAATAACCCTTTTGTGAAATCCGAAGAATCCTCTCGTTTACGAAAAAAGAGAAAATATCCTTCTCTTCCTCTTCGTAAATACCTTGTTCTTCGTCGCCGCGAATTTCCACCTAAAAATTTTTCTAAACATTCTAGGTATCCTGAATCGTTTTTTAAAAAACGATTTTTTTTCTGTAGACGTTTTTCAACAGATAAAATCCCTGATAATAGTTTTTTTAGTAAACGTTTTTTCATTGGATCAACAAATGAAATCCATTATAAAAACATAGATGTAATTGGTCGATTTATTGGTTTTCAAGGAAAAATAATACCTAGACGAGTCACTAAATTAACTTTGAGACAACAACGATTAATGACTAGTGCTATAAAAAAAGCACGTATTTTATGTTTCTTACCTTTTCTTGAAAATGAAAGACATTTTAGAAATGTTCGCTGGCGCCAGATTTTAAAACGTCGTGAGGAAAGAAAATCAAAAAAAACTCATCGTAAAACTCAATCAAGAACTATTCATCCTAAAAAGGAGCTTCGTCCTAAAAACGAACCAAGAACTACTGGTCCTAAAAAGGAGCTAGGGGAAACTCGTCCTAAAAACGAACCAAGAACTACTCGTCCTAAAATGAGAAATTCATAAGCATACTTTTCAATTGACTTAAAACGCTAAATTGGATCTTAAAAATGGATATTTTGTTTGAAAAAACTGAGAAATCTGATTAGATTTTCTGTTAGCAAAAACAATCTTTATTTATTGAAAAATGTTTTGAATTGTTACTATATAGATTAGTATATCATTAATCTAACATATGATTTTCTTTTTCTTCTGTATTTTCCCGGAGAATTAACTCCGGGAATCTTGTATTAATGATTAATACAAGATTTTTTTAGTATCTTTTCGTTTCCTTTATTAGGATTAGGTTGAATCATTTTATCAGAAATCCTGGAAATACCGATCTTATTACATATAGCTATTTGTGAAAGTATTTTACGATTTATAAGCAATTGCTTCTTGTACAGGTTGTGGATAAATTTACTATAAGTATCAAATACTCGGTTTTCACGAGTTACTGCATTTATTCTAGTAATCCACAAACGACGAAAATGCCTCTTTTTCCTGGCTCTATCTCGCTGAGAGGAAAACAGAGCTCTGATTTTCTGTTGATTAATTGTTCGAGTACATCTTGAATGAGCTCCTCGAAAACCTGATACAAAGGAACGATTTTTTGTTCGACGTCTTCGAGCTATATATCCTCGTTTCACTCTGCTCATTGAATCAAATTCAATCTTAATAAATAATCTAAATAACTAATAGATTAGATTTCTCTTCTTCTTTCAGTTATCTTTTTCTCCGTCTACGGTCACTAAATAACAAAACGGATTTTTCCAATATATCAATTATAGTAATTCCAATGGCTTTTGCTACTATAACCTTCCTAACCACAATTTTGTATTTTCTTTCTGTTATTTTACCTGTAAATAAAGAATTCTATATTCACTACAAAAAAATAGTGGGTTCCTTCGTTTCTATGGTTACCTCTCAAACGGTGAGGTCCTCTCTATACACCGGAGCTTCTTTTCTTATTTAATCAAAACATATTCTGAACTTGTATAGTTCAGATTCTTTGGCTCTACCTATCAATATAGTAATAGCCCTTTTCACACTAAGAGTTATCCATACAGTGACGGCATTTAATTATGAAAGTTGGCTAGGTAGCTGACCTTATGAGATCCGTTCTTTCAAAAAAAGAAGTATAAAATTTTTTATTCTTAGAATACTAGAATTCTTATTCTTCCGCTTAATGGATAACTTTTTGCTACCAATGGAGAATTGCTTCTTATTTTCAAATTGAAAATGATTGGATTTTTACCAATGGAAACCATAAATTTGATAGAATAAATATATCTTATACCTTATATGATACTATCATCGGTACTGGCTCCTTGATATTATCTGTTCGAATTCATAATCTGAACGAGTCGCACATACACCCTAGTACATATTCCTCGACGCTGAGGGCATCCTTTAAGAGCGGGAGATTTCTTAACATTTTTTTTTGGCTGTCTTACGTTTCTAATAAGTTGTTCAATCGTTGGCATATTTTATGTATATCTATAACAGAATAAAATTTTTAGGTTTAGATCAATCTTAACCAAATGATATTTTTGAATATCAAATATTTTTGATGAGAATCTTCTTTTTCAATAAGATGAAAAATTTCTTTATTTTTTATTTTTTCTAAATTCTGTGATCCACTCGTTCAGAGAAGAAAGAGCACAAAAAAGCATATGTAAGTAAAAAAAGTACTGCTTCCAGAACTTCATGTATTGGAATGGTATTATAAAAAAAGAAAATGTAAAACTATACATTACATAGTAGTAATACAAAGAAAGGGTATCGAAATCCTTTTTTTTTACCAAAGAATAAATAAAATTAAAAACGGAATAACACACAAACCATTTGGTAGTGGAGTCATAAATATTTTTGTAATAAAAAAATAGACCAAGTCTTAGTATCCAAACCCACTTCCATTTTACAATTTTGACCAAAATTTCTATTAAAAACCCGTTTTTGTTTTCAATACAAAAAGTGTCGTATTTTCGTCGGATAGAAATCCTCCAACATTCTATTTTTCGTTGGATAGAATAGATCTTCCACTTTATTAAGAACTCAAATAGTATGAGAGAAAGGGCAAGTTTTCGGAATATCCTCCTATGGAATTTCAGATGCATAGAAACTATTTTCCATTTCATCAAGGACAAGAAAATTCTGACATAAATTTCATGTTTTTTCATTGTCCTTAGGATAAGAAGGAGGACCGTTTCTTTCTTTTTCTTTTTCTTTTTCATATATTTCTATTTATTAGATTTTCTCCTTGTTATATGATCTACAATACAATAAACTTTAGCTTGTGTTGCGGACATAAAAGTATCTATTTCTAGGTCCTTTTGTATAACACTTACAGGTTTTCCTGTACTTTGTGCATACATATCTGCAATTTCGTTGCGAATTCGAAACATTTCTTCTGCTTCCAACACTATTTCTTCTACACTACCAGAAAAATAGGAAGTAGAGGGTTGGTGAATCAGAACCCTAGCGTGAGGGAATGCTATCCGTTTGGTAATAGTTCCTCCGACCAAAATTAAAGATGCTGCTGATGCAGCCAATCCTATAGCAAATGTAGACACATCAGCTACTATCATTTGAATAGTATCATAAATCATCATTCCCCCTAATGCCGATCCACCGGGAGAGTTGATATACAAAAAAATATCATCATAACTTTCTAAATTAAGATATATCAAAAGAGCTATAATTTGATTTGTATTAATTCCTTCAAGCTCTTTGCATAAAAAAATAGCTCTTTCTCTGTAAAGCCGTTCGTATATGTCAAGCCAAGTCTTTTTTTTATCTCCACGACGAAGGAAAGGTACTTTTGGTATTCCTATACTCATAAAATAAAATTCAATTTTTGAATAAAAATATTGCACTTTAATAAGGAAACGTGAAAATCCAAAGATTTCTTATCTTCATTCCTTTTTCTTCTACTTTTTACATATATTAGAAGGTTCTTTTTATAGAGTAAGACAGAATGGATTCAAAAAAAATTGGATTAATTATTCGAAGGATAAACAAGTATCTATTCGATTATCAAGTAAATGCCTAATTCCCCTTTTGGGGCTTCCACTCTCACATAAAGTTCTTGTACAATAATGGAACCAATCTTCCCGTTGCATATTGGTACTTATCGGGTATAGAATAGATCTGCTTCTCTTTTTACGAACAGAGTTGTTTCGTTATTTTCAATGGAAGGAAATAAATCTTAACCTTTTTTGATACAGAATCTACTGACAAATTTTAGGTACATAGTTGAAAATCTAGAAACTTCTTACTTTAATGCAATAAAATAAAGTGACATAGTTTCTATATTATCTTTAGATAAAGGGGTATTTCCATGGGTTTGCCTTGGTATCGTGTTCATACTGTTGTATTGAATGATCCCGGTCGATTGCTTTCTGTTCATATAATGCACACAGCTCTAGTTGCTGGTTGGGCCGGTTCAATGTCTTTATACGAATTAGCCGTTTTTGATCCTTCTGACCCCGTTCTTGATCCAATGTGGAGACAAGGTATGTTTGTTATACCTTTTATGACTCGTTTAGGGATAACCAATTCCTGGGGTGGTTGGAATATCTCAGGAGGAACTGTAACGAATCCGGGTATTTGGAGTTATGAAGGTGTTGCAGCATCGCATATAATATTTTCTGGTTTGTGCTTCTTGGCAGCTATCTGGCATTGGGTATATTGGGATCTAGAAGTATTCTGTGATGAACGTACAGGAAAACCTTCCTTAGATCTACCCAAGATCTTTGGAATTCATTTATTTCTCTCAGGAGTAGCTTGCTTTGGCTTTGGCGCATTTCATGTAACAGGTTTATACGGTCCTGGAATATGGGTCTCAGATCCTTATGGACTAACTGGAAAAGTACAAGCTGTAAATCCAGCTTGGGGTGCGGATGGTTTTGATCCTTTTGTTCCGGGAGGAATAGCCTCTCATCATATTGCAGCGGGTACATTAGGCATATTAGCAGGCCTATTCCATCTGAGTGTTCGTCCGCCTCAACGTCTATATAAAGGATTACGAATGGGCAATATTGAAACTGTACTTTCCAGTAGTATCGCTGCTGTTTTTTTTGCAGCTTTCATCGTTGCAGGAACTATGTGGTATGGTTCAGCAACTACACCAATCGAATTATTTGGTCCTACTCGTTATCAATGGGATCAGGGATACTTTCAACAAGAAATATATCGAAGAGTTAGCGCTGGGCTAGCCGAGAATTTAAGTTTCTCAGAAGTTTGGTCTCAAATTCCTGAGAAATTAGCTTTTTATGATTACATTGGTAATAATCCAGCAAAAGGGGGATTATTTAGAGCCGGTTCAATGGACAACGGAGATGGAATAGCTGTTGGATGGTTAGGACATCCCGTCTTTAGAGATAAAGACGGTCGTGAACTTTTTGTACGTCGTATGCCTACCTTTTTTGAAACATTTCCAGTAGTTTTGGTAGATGAAGACGGAATTGTTAGAGCTGATGTTCCTTTTCGAAGGGCAGAATCCAAATATAGTGTTGAACAAGTAGGGGTAACTGTTGAGTTTTATGGTGGTGAACTTAATGGAGTAAGTTATTCTGATCCTGCTACTGTAAAAAAATATGCTAGACGTGCCCAATTAGGTGAGATTTTTGAATTAGATCGGGCTACTTTGAAATCTGACGGTGTTTTTCGTAGTAGTCCAAGGGGTTGGTTCACTTTTGGACATGCTACATTTGCTTTGCTTTTCTTTTTCGGACACATTTGGCATGGTGCTAGAACCTTGTTCAGAGACGTTTTTGCTGGTATTGATCCAGATTTGGATGCTCAAGTGGAATTTGGAACATTCCAAAAAGTTGGAGATCCAACTACAAAGAAACAAACAGCATGATACAACTACTTTATCTTTATTTTTTTTTTCACGGAATAAAAAAAAATAAATCTTGACTTGAATCAATCACCATCCTTTCTTTGATTCTTTTTCTTTAATATGATACTCAAATGAATAGGTGTGGAAGCTATAATTGTAAACCAGGATTAAATCTATGGAAGCATTGGTTTATACGTTCCTTTTAGTCTCGACTTTAGGGATCATTTTTTTCGCTATCTTTTTTCGAGAACCACCTAAGGTTCCGACCAAAATAAAAAAATGAAAGAATTTTTGAAGTAATTTAAAGTAATGAGCCTCCTTATTGGTAGACTCATTACTTTAAATTACTTCAATTAATCCCCATGTTCTTCGAATGGATCTCTTAGTTGTTGAGAGGGTTGCCCAAAAGCGGTATATAAGGCGTAGCCAGTAAAACTTACAAGTAAACCAGATATAAAGATCGCGACTAGGGTTGCTGTTTCCATTTTTTAATAATTTCAAGATCAGAATCTATCTACTATAATAAAGATAGTTTATTTATAACTACAATAGAATAGTATACAAAGTCAACAGATCTCAACCAATCATTATTAACATAGAATTTATGGCTACACAAACCGTTGAAGATACTTCTAGATCTGGACCAAGACGAACTCCTGTAGGGGATTTATTGAAACCCTTGAATTCAGAATATGGTAAAGTAGCTCCAGGCTGGGGCACTACACCACTTATGGGAGTTGCAATGGGTCTATTTGCTGTATTCTTATGCATTATTTTAGAAATTTATAACTCTTCTATTTTATTGGATGGAATTCCTAGAAATTAAGTTTTTAAGAACTATGAAATTCGAATCTTTATATTGTAGTAAAGAAAAAATCTTCGCAGTAAAAAAAGATTCCTAATCCTAAATGGGTTTTTCAGAATTTTGGTAGTTTGATCGTGCAATTGATTTGTTTTTCTATAATTTATTTTGGAAAATGAGTGTGTGACTTGGTATAATGGATCCTATGGATAATAGAGAAAATGGATCTGTTATCTCTAACGAGATGATTCTATCTCGTCAGAC